GAAATCGAAGAAGCTATACAAGGTTTTTGCCATGCCTATTCATATGATATCTAATCATATAGATGGTTGGTATCTAAGATAAGCAAATTTATGATATCGGTGTAAATTCAGGTGTTCACAATTTAACCAGAATCATAGATAGTTTTTCAATTTGTATGCAAATAAAGATAAAGAAAAGGAAGTTTTCCAATCATTGACTCAAACCCATTGTCGAACCGAATCCCACTGAGTGAAATATGGAGGTACCTATGGCAGAACGGGCCAATCTAGTCTTTCACAATAAAGTGATAGGTGGAACTGCCATTAAACGACTTATTAGCAGATTAATAGATCACTTTGGAATGGCATATACATCGCATATCTTGGATCAAGTAAAGACTCTGGGATTCCGTCAAGCTACGACTACATCCATTTCATTAGGAATTGATGACCTTTTAACAATACCTTCTAAAGGATGGCTAGTCCAAGATGCTGAACAACAAAGTTTTATTTTTGAAAAACATCATCATTATGGGAATGTACATGCAGTAGAAAAATTACGCCAATCTATTGAGATATGGTATGCTACAAGTGAATATTTGCGACAAGAAATGAATCCTAATTTTAGGATGACCGATCCCTTTAATCCAGTCCATATAATGTCTTTTTCGGGAGCTAGAGGAAATGCATCTCAAGTACACCAATTAGTGGGTATGAGAGGATTGATGTCGGATCCACAAGGACAAATGATTGATTTACCTATTCAAAGCAATTTACGCGAAGGACTCTCTTTAACAGAATATATAATTTCTTGCTATGGAGCCCGGAAAGGAGTTGTAGATACTGCTGTACGAACTTCAGATGCTGGATATCTTACACGCAGACTTGTTGAAGTGGTTCAACACATTGTTGTACGTCGAACAGATTGCGGTACCATTCAAGGAATTTCGGTGAATACCCAGAATGGAATGATGCCGGAAAGAATTTTGATACAAACATTAATTGGTCGTGTATTAGCAGACGATATATACAGAGGTTCACGATGCATTGCCGTTCGAAATCAAGATATTGGAATTGGACTTATCAATCGATTTAAAACCTTTAAAACACAACCAATATCTATCCGAACCCCCTTTACCTGTAGAAATACATCTTGGATCTGCCGATTGTGTTATGGCCAAAGTCCTACTCATGGCCACTTAGTGGAATTAGGAGAAGCTGTAGGTATTATTGCGGGCCAATCAATAGGAGAACCGGGCACTCAACTAACATTAAGAACTTTTCATACTGGCGGAGTATTCACAGGAGGTACTGCAGAACATGTGCGAGCAACTTCTAATGGAAAAATAAAATTCAACGAGGATTTGGTTCATCCTACACGTACACGTCATGGGCATCCTGCTTTTCTATGTTATATAGACTTGTATGTAACTATTGAAAGTGGTGATATTATACATAATGTGACTATTCCACCAAAAAGTTTTCTATTAGTTCAAAATAATCAATATGTAAAATCAGAACAAGTGATTGCCGAGATTCGCGCAGGAACATACACTTTGAATTTAAAAGAAAAGGTTCGAAAACATGTCTATTCTAACTTAGAAGGAGAAATGCATTGGAGTACTGATGTATACCATGCATCAGAATTTAGATACAGTAATGTCCATATCTTACCAAAAACAAGTCATTTATGGATATTATCAGGAAGATCATACAGGTCCGGTTCAGTCTCTTTTTCACTCCGAAAAGATCAAGATCAAATGAAGATGCATTATCTTTCTACTGGGGAAGAAGATAGTAGTAACCTTTTAGTAAGGAATGATCAAGTAAGACATAAATTATTTCGTTTCAATTCTTCTGATCTAAAAGAAAGAAGGATTTCAGATTATTCCATATTTAATCAAATCATATGTATAGATCATTGTAATTTTGCACACCCTGCTATTTTCCATGATACTACGGATTTATTAGCAAAGAGGCGAAGAAATAGATTCATCATTCCATTTTCATTCCAATCGATTCAAGAACGAGACAAAAAACAAATGTTAGCTTCCAATATCTCGATTGAAATACCAATCAATGGTATTTTTCGTAGAGATAGTATTCTCGCTTATTTCGATGATCCTCAATACAGAACACAGAGCTCAGGAATTACTAAATATAGGACTATAGGAATAAATTCCATTTTGAAAAAAGAGGATTTTTTAATTGAGTATAGAGGAGTTAAAGAATTTAAGCCAAAATACCAAATCAAAGTGGATCAATTTTTTTTCATTCCCGAGGAAGTGCATATTTTATCAGAATCTTCTTCCATAATGGTACGGAACAATAGTATCGTTGAAGTAGATACACCAATCACTTTAAATATAAGAAGTCGAGTAAGGGGGTTGGTCCGAGTGGAGAAGAAAAAAAAAAAGATTGAATTAAAAATATTTTCTGGGGATATCCATTTTCCGGGAGAAATTGATAAGATATCCCGACACAGTGCCATCTTGATACCACCAGGAACGGTAAAAAACAATTTAAAGGAATCAAAAAAAATGAAAAATTGGATCTATGTCCAATGGATCACAATTACAAAAAAAAAGTATTTTGTTTTGGTTCGACCCGTCATTTTATATGAAATAGGGGATGGTATCAATTTAATAAAACTTTTTCCCCAAGATATGTTTCAGGAAAGAGATAATCTGGAACTTAAAATTATTAATTATATTCTTTCTGGAAATGGAAAATCAATTCGGGGAATTTCGGATACAAGTATTCAATTAGTTCGGACTTGTTTAGTCTTAAATTGGGATCAAGACAAAAAATTTTCTTCTATCGAAAATGCGCATGCTTCTTTTGTTGAAGTAAGTACAAATGGTTTGGTTCGATATTTCTTAAGAATTGACTTAGTGAAATCCCATATTTCATATATAAGAAAAAGGAATGATCCGCCCAGTTCGGGACTTATCTTGGATCATGAGTCGGATCGGACCAACATCAATCCATTTTTTTTCATTGATTCGAAGGAAAAAATTCAACAATCACTTAGCCAAAATCATGGAACTATTCGTATGTTGTTGAATAGAAATGAGAAATACCGCTCTTTGATAATTTTGTCATCATTTAATTGTTTTCAAACACGATCATTCAATGAGGGAAAATATTACAATGGGATAAAAGAAGGAATTAATAAAATTCAAAGAGATCCTATAACTCCAATTAATAATTCGTTAGGTCCTTTAGGAATAGCCTTTCAAGTTGCAAATTTTTATTTTTACCCTTTAATAACTCATAATCCGATCTCGATAAATAAAAATTTGCAACTTGAAAAATTAAAAGAAACTTTTCAAGTATTAAGATATTATTTAATGGACGAAAACGAGAGAATTTCTAAACCGGATATATGTAGTAACACCGTTTTCAATCCATTCTTTTTGAATTGGCATTTTCTCCATCATAATTATTGTGAAAAACCATTTACAATAATAAGTCTTGGTCAATTTATTTGTGAAAATGTATGTATAGTTCAAACGAAAAATGCACCACACCTAAAATCAGGTCAAGTTCTAACAGTTCAAATGGATTCTGTAGGAATAAGATCGGCTAACCCTTATTTGGCGACCCCAGGAGCAACTGTTCATGGCCATTATGGAGAAATACTTTCTGAAGGAGATATATTAGTTACATATATATATGAAAAATCGAGATCTGGTGATATAACACAGGGTCTTCCAAAAGTAGAACAGGTATTAGAAGTTCGTTCGATTGATTCAATATCGATGAACCTAGAAAAGAGAGTTGATACTTGGAACGGTCATATAACAAGAATTCTTGGCATTCCTTGGGGATTCTTGATTGGTGCTGAGCTAACTATAGCGCAAAGTCGTATTTCTTTGGTTAATAAAATTCAAAAGGTTTATCGATCCCAGGGAGTTCACATCCATAATAGACATCTAGAAATTATTGTGCGTCAAATAACATCAAAAGTATTGGTTTCAGAAGATGGAATGTCTAATGTTTTTTCGCCCGGTGAACTAATTGGATTATTGCGAGCCGAACGAGCTGGGCGTGCCTTAGAAGAGGCGATTTGCTACCGAGTTCTATTACTAGGAATAACAAAAACATCTCTGAATACTCAAAGTTTCATATCTGAAGCAAGTTTTCAAGAAACTGCTAGAGTTTTAGCAAAAGCCGCTCTTCGGGGTCGTATAGATTGGTTGAAAGGTCTGAAAGAGAATGTTGTTTTAGGGGGAATGATACCTGTTGGTACCGGATTCAAAAGAATAATGCACCGTTCAAAGACAAGGCCAAGGCAATATAACAAGATTACCTTGGAAACAAAAAAAAATAATTTATTTGAGGATCAAATGAGAGATATTTTGTTTCACCACAGAGAATTATTTTTTGGCTTCATTTCAAAGAATTTTTGCGATACATCAGAGCAATCTAGGATTTAATAATCCCTAATGGCTCCATCATTTTATTTTGTAATTGATTTTGTAATAAAATCAAAAGGTAATAAAGATAATAATCATATTATTTAAATAGAAAAAAATGGCCTGATCATGTATCAATGGCCAATCTTCGGTAGAATAAAAGGTTCCTTCGGAACACTTATTTATTTCTATTTCAGTATACATAGTCTCTTTCTTTCATTTCCAAATAAAAAAAAATGGGATTGGAAATGAAAGAAAAGTGGGGGATTAATATAAATGACAAAAAGATATTGGAACATAATTTTGGAAGAGATGATGGAAGCAGGAGTTCATTTTGGCCACGGTACTAGAAAATGGAATCCTAAAATGTCACCTTATATATCTGCAAAGCGTAAGGGTATTCATATTACAAATCTTATTAGAACTGCTCGGTTTTTATCAGAAGCTTGTGATTTAGTTTTTGATGCAGCAAGTATGGGAAAACAATTCTTAATTGTTGGTACAAAAAAAAAAGCAGCGGATTCAGTAACGCGGGCTGCAATAAGAGCTCGGTGTCATTATGTTAATAAAAAATGGCTCGGCGGTATGTTAACGAATTGGTATACTACAGAAACACGACTTCAAAAGTTCCGGGACTTGAGAACGCAACAAAAGACGGGGAGACTCAACAGTTTTCCAAAAAGGGATGCTGCTATATTGAAGAGACAATTATCTCATCTGGAAACATATCTCGGCGGCATTAAATATATGACACGGTTACCTGATATTGTAATAATCATCGATCAACAAGAAGAATATACGGCTCTTCGAGAATGTAGAACTTTGGAAATTCCAACAATTTCTTTAATCGATACAAATTGTGACCCGGACTTCGCCGATATTTCAATTCCAGCTAATGATGATGCTATAGCCTCAATTCGATTAATTCTTAATAAATTAGTATTTGCTATTTGTGAGGGTCGTTCTAGCTATATAAGAAATTCTTGATTAATAATAAGATAAATTATTTGAGTTGGTTGGAGGGACTCATAGATTTAGGAAATCGGTTACTATACTACTAATAAATTAAATTGCACAAAAAAAGAAAAATATATATATATAATATATACAAGATCCAGTTGGTAAGTAAGGATTAAAAATTCTCTTCATTTTTTTTCATTTTTATTATTAGCGATATAAAGAAGAAACGAAATTATATGTGATTAATCCTGGTATTCAAAATCAAAAAGGAAAGGAGATGTTTGAATGAAAATAATTCCCTTTCAAGTTCTTATTTTTTAGAGGGCGGGACAATATGAATGTTTTATTATGTTCTATCAACACATTAAAAAGATTATACGATATATCCGCTGTGGAAGTCGGGCAACATTTCTATTGGCAAATAGGGAGTTTCCAAGTGCATGCCCAAGTACTTATTACTTCTTGGGTTGTAATTGCTATCTTGCTAGTTTCAGCCATTCTAGTTATTCGAAATCTGCAAACCATTCCGACTTTTGGTCAGAATTTCTTTGAATATGTTCTCGAATTCATTCGAGACGTGAGCAAAACTCAGATTGGAGAAGAATATGGTCCGTGGGTTCCATTTATTGGAACTATGTTTCTATTTATTTTTGTTTCTAATTGGTCCGGGGCTCTTTTGCCTTGGAAAATAATACAATTACCTCATGGGGAGTTAGCTGCACCCACAAATGATATAAATACTACTGTTGCATTAGCTTTACTTACGTCAGTTGCATATTTCTATGCGGGTCTTTCAAAAAAAGGATTAGCTTATTTTAGTAAATACATCCAACCAACTCCAATCCTTTTACCGATTAACATCTTAGAAGATTTTACAAAACCCTTATCGCTTAGTTTTCGACTTTTTGGAAATATACTAGCTGATGAATTAGTAGTTGTTGTTCTTGTTTCTTTAGTACCTTTAGTAGTTCCTATACCTGTCATGTTCCTTGGATTATTTACAAGCGGTATTCAAGCTCTAATTTTTGCTACTTTAGCTGCGGCTTATATAGGTGAATCCATGGAAGGCCATCATTGACTATTTTTTTCTAAAAAATAGTTTTTTCATTTAGTTTGCTGCACATATACTGTGGCTCAAGATAACCTATTTAGGAAACATCAATAAATATATAGAAAGACATTTTGAAAATTTGCAATAAAAAAAAAAATCGAGTAGGAGTGAGGGGGATCCAACTGGGTGTATATAATCTAATCACTATAAGACAAATCTTTCTTTGTTTTGGAGGTTTCATGATTCGAATCTAATTGAATCTAAAACACAAATAGTTGGTTTACAGCATGGAAGAAACCTCTGTATATGTGATATTATATATGAACTAACCATATATTTAAAATTACCCCACTACTACTGTAAATTTCTATAGGGATTAAAAAAACAAAGCCCTTCCATTTCATCTCTAATTGTGAATTGAATATTCAATGACTAAAAAATTCAATAAAAAACGAAGAATTCAAAGAATGGTTCAAAACTTAAGTTAATATAAGAATAAAGGTTATACATAGTTCCAAAAAAACTAGGTAGGTAGAAACGAAAAAAGAAATTTTGAAGTAATTTATATAGTTCAATAACTATTACTATTTCAATTAGGAATTCTTCTTAATTACATTAACTGAATAAATCTTGGTAATTGCATAATTAAGTCATAATTTATTGGTTGATTATATCATTAACTATTTCTTTATTTTATATTTTGGTTATGAGGAACTTATTATGAATCCAATTATTTCTGCTGCTTCCGTTATTGCTGCTGGCTTGGCCGTAGGGCTTGCTTCTATTGGACCTGGGGTTGGTCAAGGCACTGCTGCAGGGCAAGCTGTAGAAGGGATTGCACGACAACCAGAGGCAGAGGGAAAAATACGTGGTACTTTATTGCTTAGTCTGGCTTTTATGGAAGCTTTAACAATTTATGGGCTGGTTGTAGCATTAGCGCTTTTATTCGCTAATCCTTTTGTTTAATCCTATAATCCTAAAAAAAATCGAAAAATAGAAATATCCTTTTTCCGTGGATTTGCTTTGTTGGTCTTGCTTTTTCAAATTATATTGTGATTTCACTCCTACAATTATTCGTTCGGGCAAGAA